AAAACCGACGATTCCATAATGAATAATCAGATGATTCGTGAATCACCCATTCAAATTCAATTTGCGGAATGGACAAATTATTCACTGACAGAAAAAAAAATGAAAGATCTGACTGAGAGAACAAACACAATCAAAAAGAAACTAGAAAGAATTCTAACCGACAAGAAAAATGGATTTCTAACTCAAGAAAAAAATATTAATTCTAATAAAACAAGTTATCATAATAAAATATTAGAATCATCAAAAAAATTTTGGCAAATATTAAAAAGAAGAAATACTCGATTAATCCGTAAATTTGATTTTTTTATCAAATTTTTCATGGAAAAAATATACATAAATTTTTTTCTATGTATCATTAATATTTCAAGAACCAATGCACAACTTTTTATTGAATCAACAAAAAAAACTATCGAGAAATCCATTTCCAATAAGGAAGAAAATGAAGAAAGAATTAATAAAACAAATAAAAATACAATTCACTTTATTTTAACTAAAAAAAATTTCCTTGCTAATATTCAAAATAAGAATTCAACAACTTTTTGTAACTCATCCTCCTTCTCACAAGCATATGTATTTTACAAAATATCACAAACTCGAGTTATTAACTTCTATAAATTCAAGTCTATCCTCCAATATCATGGAACATCTCTTTTTCTTAAAAATGAAATAAAGGATTTTTTTAGGGAAGAGGGAATATTTCATTATGGATTGAGACAGAAAGGCTTTTGGCATTCTGAAAGGAATCAATGGAAAAACTGGTTAAGGGGTCATTATCAATACGATTTAGCTCATATTAGCTGGCTTAAATTAGTACCAGAAAAATGGCGAAATAAAGTCAATCAAGACTGTATGACTCAAAAAAAAGATTTAAACAAATGGGACTCATATGAAAAAGAAAGATTAATTCATGATGAAAAACAAAATTATTTTGAAAGAGATTCATTACTGAATCAAGAATATAAAAAATCATCTAATTTTAAAAAACACCATAGACATGATTTTTTATCATATAAATCTATTAATTATGAAGAGAAGAAAGACTCATCTATTTATAGATCACCATTACAAATAAAGAATAAAGAAGAGAAATTTTCAGATAGAAAATTTTTTGATTTTGCTTTTTGTCTTAGAAATAAGGTCGATATTGAGTCCTGGGTCGATACCGGCACCAAGAATAATTATCAAATAATTGATAAAATGAATAAGAAGGGTCCTTTTTATTTACCAATTTCTCAAGATCAAGAAATCAACCGATTCAATAAAAAAGGACCCTTCTTTGATTGGATGGGAATGAATGAAGAAATACTAAGTCCTCTTATAGCGAATCTAGAACTTTGGTTCTTCCCAGAATTTGTGCCACTATATAATGCATATAAGATTAAACCGTGGATCATACCAATAAAATTATTTCTTCTCAACTTTAATGGAAATGAAAACATTAATAAAAACATTACTGAAAATAAAAAAGGGAACCCCTTTATAGATATAGAATCGAATGAAAAAAAAATTCTTAGATTCGAGAATCGAAATCAAGAAGAAAAAGAACCCCTAGACCAAGGGGAAGGAGATCTTCTATCAGATGCACAAAAACAAAGAAATCTTAGATCAGTTCTCTCAAGTCAAGAAAAAGATGTTGAAGAAAAACGTAGAAAGAAAAAGCACTACAAGAGCAACGCAGAAACAGAGCTTTATTTTTTCCTAAAAAGGTATTTGCTCTTTCAATTGAGAGGGGAGGATTCTTTAAATCAAAGACTGATCAATAATATTAAAGTATATTGTCTCCTGCTTAGACTGAGAAATCCAAGAGAAATTGCTATATCCTTTATTCAACGGAGAGAAATGAGTCTGGATATTTTGATGATTCAAAAGGGTTTCACTATTTCAGAATTAATGAAAAGGGGAGTATTTATTATCGAACCGGCTCGTCTGTCTATAAAAAACGATGGACAATTGATTCTATATCAAACCATAGGTATTTCTTTGGTTCATAAGAATAAACACCAAATGAATCAAAGATATCAAGAAAAAAACTATATTGATAAGAATCATTTTGATGAATCCATTTCAAGACATCAAAAAATAACTGAAAATAGAGACAAAAATCATTATGATTTGTTTGTTCCTGAAACTATTTTATCCCCTAAAGGCCGTAGAGAATTGCGAATTCTAATTTGTTTAAATTCAAGGGATAGAAATGGTATACATAGAAATCCAGTATTTTGCAATAACGTAAAAAACTGTGGTCAAGTTTTAAATAGAAGCAAATATCTCGGTAGCGATAAAAATAAACTAATTAAAATAAAGTTCTTTCTTTGGCCCAATCATCGACTAGAAGATTTAGCTTGTATGAATCGCTATTGGTTTAATACTAATAATGGCAGTCGTTTCAGTATGGTCAGGATACATATGTATCCGACAATTTGTTAGTTACAAGTGCATTTACATTAATTTTGCTATATATACATCTATTATTAGGTAATATGTCGGGTATATGAAAACAAATAGATAGACGCAAGGATTTTCTTACATTCCATCCTGAAACAGGATACTAATTTAATGACATACATATCATCATCAATTAGATCTATAAATGAATCAACAAAATCTTCTTATCTTATTTGATTTTAACTCGAAAATTTTCTCTTTTGCAGAACTATACTATCCTTTTGTATTCCTATACAAATCAAATAAGATAAGAAAATTTTGTTGATTCATTTTTTTTTAAAAAAAAAAAAGTAGGAAGTTTATAATGAACTTAGGGTCATTATGTATATCAAAATGACTAATATTATTATTACTGATCAGTAAAATTCACATCAAAAAATTATAAAGGGGATAAGATTTTGTTTTATGGTAAAAAATTCATTCATCTCAGTTATTTTTCAAGAAAAAAAGGAAGAAAACCGGGGGTCTGTTGAATTTCAAATAGTCAGTTTCACCAATAAGATACGAAGACTTACTTCACATTTAGAATTGCACAGAAAAGACTATTCATCTCAGCGAGGTCTACGAAAAATTCTGGGAAAACGTCAACGGCTGCTGTCTTACTTATCAAAGAAAAATAGAGTACGCTAGAAAGAATTAATTAGTGAGTTGGATATTCGGGAGTCAAAAAATCGTTAATTTGAAAATTTTTACTTAGTTTTTTCATTTATTGGATCTTGAGAATTTTGATAAACTTCTTTTCGTTTTCAGCAATTCATGTAAGAATGAATCGAGGAAAAACTTATGAATAGACCAACTACAGAAAAAGACCTTATGATAGTCAATATGGGACCTCACCACCCATCAATGCATGGTGTTCTTCGTCTCATCGTTACCCTAGACGGTGAAAATGTTGTTGACTGCGAACCGATATTAGGTTATTTACATAGAGGAATGGAAAAAATTGCGGAAAACCGAACAATTATACAATATCTACCTTATGTAACACGTTGGGATTATTTAGCTACTATGTTCACAGAAGCAATAACCGTAAATGGACCAGAACAATTGGGAAATATTCAAGTGCCTAAAAGAGCGAGCTATATCAGAGTCATTATGTTGGAGTTGAGTCGTCTAGCTTCTCATCTGTTATGGCTTGGACCTTTTATGGCGGATATTGGCGCACAGACCCCTTTTTTCTATATTTTCAGAGAAAGAGAATTAGTATATGATCTATTCGAAGCTGCCACCGGGATGAGAATGATGCATAATTATTTTCGTATCGGAGGAATAGCAGCCGATCTGCCTTATGGCTGGATAGATAAATGTTTGGATTTCTGCGATTATTTTTTAACAGGAGTTGTTGAATATCAAAAGCTTATTACGCGAAATCCCATTTTTTTAGAACGAGTTGAAGGAGTAGGCATTATTAGTGGAGAAGAAGCAATAAATTGGGGTTTATCCGGACCGATGCTACGAGCATCTGGAATACAATGGGATCTTCGTAAAGTTGATCATTATGAGTGTTACGACGAATTTGATTGGGAAATCCAGTGGCAAAAAGAAGGAGACTCATTAGCTCGTTATTTAGTCCGAATCAGTGAAATGACGGAATCCATAAAAATAATTCAACAGGCCCTGGAATTCCTTCCAGGGGGTCCCTATGAGAATTTAGAAATCCGATGCTTTGATAGAGAAAGGGATCCAGAATGGAATGATTTTGAATATCGATTCATTAGTAAAAAACCTTCTCCCACATTTGAATTGCCGAAGCAAGAACTTTATGTGAGAGTTGAAGCCCCAAAGGGAGAATTGGGAATTTTTCTAATAGGGGACAAAAGTTGTTTTCCTTGGAGATGGAAAATTCGCCCGCCGGGTTTTATCAATTTGCAAATTCTTCCTCAGTTAGTTAAAGGAATGAAATTGGCTGATATTATGACGATACTAGGTAGCATAGATATCATTATGGGAGAAGTTGATCGTTGAAATGATAGTTTATACAACAGAAATAGAAGTACAAGATATTAATTCTTTTTCCAGATTCGAATTTTTCAAAGAGGTCTATGGAATCATATGGATGTTTGTCCCTATTTTGACTCTTGTATTGGGAATCACAATAGGCGTACTGGTAATTGTATGGTTAGAAAGAGAGATATCTGCAGGAATACAACAACGTATTGGGCCTGAATACGCTGGTCCTTTTGGAATTCTTCAAGCTCTAGCAGATGGGACAAAACTGCTTTTTAAAGAGAATCTTTTTCCATCTAGAGGAAATACCCCTTTATTCAGTATTGGACCATCTATAGCAGTCATATCAATTTTACTAAGTTTTTTAGTAATTCCTTTTAGCTATCACCTTGTTTTAGCTGATCTTAATATCGGTATTTTTTTATGGATTGCCATTTCAAGTATTGCCCCTGTTGGACTTCTTATGTCAGGATACGGATCAAATAATAAATATTCCTTTTTAGGTGGTTTACGAGCTGCTGCTCAATCGATTAGTTATGAAATACCATTAACTTTATGTGTTTTATCAATATCTCTACGTGCGATTCGTTGAAATACAAACCTTTCCTTCTTTTCCCTATTCATTCTTTTCGCTCTAGAAAACAGGTTGAACGAATTGAATAGATATTATTTATTATCCTTTTGGTTGATAAACTAAATTAGATAGTTATATATGAGTGAAAGAAAGCAGCTTATTAATTTGCAGTAAAAAAAATTGGAGTCTCATTTCCTATGTACAAGACAAGAGTTAAGTGGAAATAAACATAAGCGGAAGAGGTCCTTTACCCCAAGACTGGTTGATTAGACAACCCAGCTTGAAGCGGGCTCAAAAGATCAACCCTATGGCGTTTTCACTATCCTTTGTATGAATTACCATACATGTATTACCAAACGGGGGATTGAACAAAAAAAATGAGTGGATGATTAGGAACACCAAAATGCACAAAGGATTAGTAATGGAGATTATGGAAATTATCTAAAAAGATATTTCTACATAACATAAAAAGAATACTAATTGGGGCTTGAAATTGGTAGAAATGATAAGGCAGTACTTCCCGCGATTCCGATCCAGAGTATGCTCCTATCCACCTATTAAAGCAATGGCTATCAGGAACGAAATAATCCTTTACTTTTTTTATTTTAGTTTTAGCCCCCTTCTCTTATCTCGGTTTTCTAAGAAAGAAGAATAGGAACGAAAAACAAACAAGAGAAAAAAAAAAGATTTTTTATTCCGTCTTTTTCATATATTTAGAGAGATATAATTTGTGTCATGATTCATTAGCTAATGGAACGTCTAATTCTTTTTCGTAATCGAAAATGATGGGTTGAAATATTTATTGATATTTCTGCAAGGAGTTTTTTATTTAAGGATTAAGTTATTACTCAACAAATTCAAATTATTAACGGGTGAGATCAATTCAGAAGCGCCTTTTTTATTTATTATTATTTTAGAGTATAGCAGACGGAATTCCATTGGTATAATTTTGGACCCTCCAATAGATTTTGACTCTTTCTATTCTACAACCATAGCAAGCTAAATACTAAATAATACCGATCTGGTCCTTAGATTTATTTGTGACCCACGAGGAGCCGTATGAGGCGAAAACCTCATGTACGGTTTTGGAATAGCGATGGGAACAGTGATGTTATCACCGACTATGATTATCTAACAGTTCAAGTACAGTTGATATAGTTGAGGCGCAGTCAAAATATGGTTTTTGGGGATGGAATTTGTGGCGTCAGCCTATAGGATTTATTGTTTTTCTAATTTCTGCCCTAGCCGAATGCGAGAGATTACCCTTTGATTTACCAGAAGCGGAGGAAGAATTAGTAGCAGGTTATCAAACCGAATATTCGGGTATCAAATTTGGTTTATTTTATGTTGCTTCCTATCTAAATTTATTACTTTCTTCGTTATTTGTAACGGTTCTTTACTTGGGTGGTTGGAATATTTCCATTCCATACATATTTGTTCCTGAGCTATTTGAAATAAATGAAGTGGATGGAATCTTTGGAACCACAATTGGTATCTTTATTACATTAGCTAAAACTTATTTGTTCTTGTTTATTTCTATCACAACAAGATGGACTTTACCTAGGTTAAGAATGGACCAACTTTTAAATCTTGGATGGAAATTTCTTTTACCGATTTCTCTCGGTAATCTATTATTAACAACCTCTTTCCAGCTTTTTTCACTGTAAATAACAAACGAATACAATAAACTTGGTTCAAGTTCAAACAAGAGAAAGAAACGAACATAAAACTATTCATACATATTCCTCATATGTTCCCTATGGTAACTGGGTTCATGAATTATGGTCAACAAACAGTACGAGCAGCAAGGTACATTGGTCAAAGTTTCATGATTACCTTATCCCACGCAAATCGTTTGCCTGTAACTATTCAATATCCTTATGAAAAATTAATCACATCGGAGCGTTTCCGCGGCCGAATCCATTTCGAATTTGATAAATGTATTGCTTGTGAAGTATGTGTTCGTGTATGTCCTATGGATCTGCCTGTTGTTGATTGGAAATTTGAAACTAATATTCGAAAAAAACGATTACTTAATTACAGTATTGATTTCGGAATTTGTATATTTTGTGGTAACTGTGTTGAGTATTGTCCAACAAATTGTTTATCAATGACTGAAGAATATGAACTTTCTACTTACGACCGTCACGAATTGAATTATAATCAAATTGCTTTGGGCCGTTTACCAATGTCAATAATTGATGATTATACAATTCGAACAATTTTGAATTCGCCTCAAAGAAAAACTGAGTAGGTAAACCCCCTATTCTATTAAATAAAGAGAAATTACCAATTCTTAAGGTTCAGTTTTTGTTTAAATTCAAAAAATGAGATAAGGTCTTTCTCTTTGTTTGGCCAATAATGAAAAATTCAACTAGAAATTAATTGGTTGATGAGAATTTCGACTTTTTTTATTAAAAATTTATCAATAGAGTCGTAATTATTTCGAAATATATAGTTTCAAAAAAATATCCTTACCCTCTTTTTCTTCTTAATTTAATAAAATAAAAGAATCAAAAAAGAAACTGTCCAACAATTGTACCCATATCATACCTAATAGATTAGAATTGAATTCAATTAGGGACCTATTCTAAAATAAAAAAACATTTATTTTCCTGGTCGGGTCAATAAGATCATGAAAAGCATTTTCATTTTTCTCCTATTTTACATATAATGGATTTGCCTGAACCAATACACGATTTTCTTATAGTTTTACTGGGATCGGGTCTTATATTAGGGGGACTGGGAGTAGTATTACTTACCAACCCAATTTATTCTGCCTTTTCATTGGGATTGGTTCTTGTTTGTATATCCTTATTCTATATTCTTTCAAATTCTCATTTTGTAGCCGCTGCCCAGCTCCTTATTTATGTAGGAGCCATAAATGTTTTAATCATATTTGCTGTGATGTTCATGAATGGTTCAGAATATTACAAGGATTTGAATCTGTGGATCGTTGGGGATGGGGTTACTTCACTGGTTTGTACAAGTATTCTTGTTTCGCTAATTACTACTATTTTCGATATGTCATGGTACGGGATTATTTGGACTACAAGATCAAACCAAATTATAGAACAAGATTTGATAAGTAATAGTCAACAAATTGGAATTCATTTATCAACAGATTTTTTTCTTCCATTTGAACTCATTTCAATAATTCTTTTAGTTGGTTTGATAGGCGCAATTGCTGTGGCTCGTCAGTAATAAATCTTTATAACTAGCAGCAGCAAGCAATCCAAATTCAACTTTTTTCTATGTTATCGCACCTATTTCCCCAAAATTCTATTTGAATACTGTTCATGTCTAAAATGGAGATTCTTTTATTTGATCTATTTTCAATACATTCTTTTGTTCCGTACTTGTTATATTCTAGTCAATCGAATCTGTTGAATTATTGTTCATATTGAAATGAACCGACATTGATAAGGAGTTGGTCAATGATGCTCGAACATGTGCTTGTTTTGAGTGCCTATTTATTTTCTATCGGCATTTATGGATTAATCACGAGTCGAAACATGGTTAGGGCTCTTATGTGTCTTGAACTTATATTGAATGCAGTTAATATCAATTTTGTAACATTTTCTGATTTTTTTGATAGTCGCCAGTTAAAGGGAGATATTTTCTCAATTTTTGTTATAGCTATTGCAGCCGCTGAAGCAGCTATTGGATTGGCTATTGTTTCGTCAATTTATCGTAACAGAAAATCAACGCGTATCAATCAATCGACTTTATTGAATAAGTAGGAATAATAATCAAAATTAGAATATTCACCAATTTGAATTAGCATGTAGAATATGTTAGAATCCAGATTCTATTTGCGAAAACGTAATAAATCAAAGTATCTTGGCCACTTCTCATGAGCTGATCCAGAAGTAAATTGATTAGAAAATTTCTGGTAAATCGTTGATTCATCTGGCGTTTAAATATATGATTCATTTACAAGTTTACTAGATCGAAATTTGATAACGTTCAAAAATTCATAGATCCCATGTCACATTCAGTAAAAATTTATGATACATGTATAGGGTGTACTCAATGTGTCCGAGCGTGCCCCACCGATGTGTTAGAAATGATACCTTGGGATGGATGCAAAGCTAAACAAATTGCTTCCGCTCCAAGAACAGAAGATTGTGTTGGTTGTAAGAGATGTGAATCTGCCTGCCCAACGGATTTCTTGAGTGTTCGAGTTTATTTATGGCATGAAACAACTCGAAGTATGGGTCTAGCTTATTGATATGTTCCGGAAAACCCACTTGAATACATTTTGAATACATTTGATTTTTTTACTGAAAAAACCCGTACTCGAAAAAAATAAAAAAAAAATCATAAAGATTCTATTTTCGAGCGCGGGTTTTTCTGGTCCAAGTGTATCTTGTCTTTACCACGAATTTTTTTCCTTGGTTAACAATAATTGTAGTTTTGCCAATATCTGCGGGTTCTTTCATTTTCTTTCTTCCTCATAGAGGAAATAAGCTAATTAGGTGGTATACCATTTGTATATGCACCTTAGAACTACTTCTACTGACCTATGCATTTTGTTATCATTTCCAATTGGACGATCCATTAATCCAGCTGGCGGAAGATTATAAATGGATCAATTTTTTTGATTTTTACTGGAGATTGGGAATAGATGGACTTTCTATAGGACCTATTTTACTGACAGGATTTATCACAACTTTAGCTACTTTAGCGGCTTGGCCAGTTACTCGGGATTCCCGACTATTCTATTTCCTGATGTTAGCAATGTACAGTGGTCAAATAGGATCATTTTCTTCTCGAGACCTTTTACTTTTTTTCATCATGTGGGAGTTAGAATTAATTCCTGTTTATCTACTTCTATCTATGTGGGGGGGAAAGAAACGTCTGTATTCAGCTACAAAGTTTATTTTGTACACCGCGGGAGGTTCCATTTTTCTATTAATAGGGGTTTTGGGTATCGGTTTATATGGTTCTAATGACCCAACATTCAATTTTGAAACATTAGCTAATCAATCGTATCCTGTCGCACTGGAAATAATATTATATATTGGATTT